CCGACTTTGATGGGGATCAAATGGCTGTTCATATACCTTTATCTTTGGAGGCTCAAGCGGAGGCGCGTTTACTTATGTTTTCTCATATGAATCTCTTGTCTCCAGCTATTGGCGATCCTATTTCCGTACCAACTCAAGATATGCTTATGGGACTCTATGTATTAACGATTGGAAATCGTCGAGGTATTTGTGCAAATAGGTATAATCCATGGAATCACAGAAACTATCAAAATGAAAAAATTTACGATAATAACAACCATAAGTATAGAAAAGAACCCTATTTTTGTAGTTCCTATGATGCATTTGGGGCGTATCGACAGAAACGAATCAATTTAGATAGTCCTTTGTGGCTTCGATGGCGGCTAGATCAACGCGTCATTGCACCAAGAGAAGTTCCTATCGAAGTTCAATGTGAATCTTTTGGTACCTATAATGAGATTTATGGGCACTATCTAATAGTAAGAAATGTAAAAAAAGAAATCCTTTGTATAGACATTCGAACCACTGTTGGTCATATTTCTTTTTACCGAGAGATAGAAGAAGCCATACAGGGGTTTTGCCGGGCTTGCTCATATAGTACCTAAGCTAAAAAATTCTAGGATACCCGTGATAATTCGATTTGGGTCTCCCCGTCTCAACTAGTATTATAATTCGTGAATTTCTATGCTAATCAAGATCGAGGAAAGGCAGTCTTCGAATCACTGACTCAAACCCATTGTCGAATCCTACTCAACTGAATAGGGAGGTACTTATGGCAGAACGAGCCGATCTAGTCTTTCACAATAAAGCGATAGATGGAACTGCCATGAAACGACTTATTAGTAGATTAATAGATCACTTTGGAATGGCATATACATCACATATACTGGATCAAGTAAAGACTCTGGGTTTCCAGCAAGCCACTGCTACATCCATTTCATTAGGAATTGATGATCTTTTAACAATCCCTTCTAAGGGATGGCTAGTACAAGATGCTGAACAACAAAGTTTAATTTTGGAAAAACACCATCATTATGGGAATGTACACGCAGTAGAAAAATTACGTCAATCCATTGAGATCTGGTATGCTACAAGTGAATATTTACGACAAGAAATGAATCCTAATTTTAGGATGACTGATCCTTCTAATCCAGTCCATATAATGTCTTTTTCGGGGGCTAGAGGAAATGCATCTCAGGTCCATCAATTAGTAGGTATGAGAGGATTAATGTCGGATCCTCAAGGACAAATGATTGATTTACCCATTCAAAGCAATTTACGCGAAGGGCTTTCTTTAACGGAATATATTATTTCCTGCTACGGAGCTCGCAAAGGAGTTGTGGATACTGCTGTACGAACCTCGGATGCTGGATACCTCACGCGCAGACTTGTTGAAGTAGTTCAACACATTGTTGTACGTAGAACAGATTGTGGCACCACCCGAGGTATTTCTGTGAGTCCTCGAAATGGGATGATAACAGAAAGAATTTTTATCCAAACATTAATTGGTCGTGTATTAACAGACGATATATATATCGGTTCACGATGCATTGCCATTAGAAATCAAGATATTGGGATTGGGCTTGTCAACCTATTCATAACCTTTCGAGCACAACCAATATCTATTAGAACCCCCTTTACTTGCAGGAGTGCATCTTGGATCTGTCGATTATGTTATGGCCGTAGTCCCACTCATGGCGACCTGGTCGAATTGGGAGAAGCAGTAGGTATTATTGCGGGTCAATCTATTGGGGAACCGGGGACTCAACTAACACTAAGAACTTTTCATACCGGTGGGGTATTTACAGGTGGTACTGCGGAACATGTACGAGCTCCTGATAATGGAAAAATAAAATTCAATGAAGATTTGGTTCATCCCACACGTACACGTCATGGATATCCTGCTTTTCTATGTTATATAGACCTATATGTAACTATTGAGGGTCAAGATATTCTACATAATGTGAATATTCCACCAAAAAGTTTTATTTTAGTTAAAAATGATCAATATGTAGAATCGGAACAAGTGATTGCTGAGATTCGCGCCGAAGCATACACCTTGAATTTTAAAGAGAGAGTTCGAAAACATATTTATTCTGACTCAGAGGGAGAAATGCACTGGAGTACCGCTGTGTACCATGCACCCGAATATACATATGGTAATGTTCATCTCTTACCAAAAACAAGTCATTTGTGGATATTATCAGGGGTTCCGTACAGATCCAGTATAGTCCCTTTTTCGCTCCACAAGGATCAAGATCAAATAAATATTCATTCTCTTTCTGCCGAACGAAAATATATTCCTAACCTTTTGGTGACTAATGATCAAGTGAGACACAAATTGTTTAGGTCGGATCCTTCTGGTAAAAAGGGGGAGTGGTTTCTTGATTATTCAGGACCTGCTCGAATCATATGTAATGGCCGTTGTAATTTCATATATCCCGCCATTCTCGACGATAATTCTGATTTATTGGCAAAGAGGCGAAGAAATAGATTCATCATTCCATTACAATCTAATCAA